TAAGGGGGGGTAAGTTGCTAGTATAGTTCCCTATCCACGATTCTGTTAGTTACTTAACCAATTTTACTGGAATGAGATTTCCTGGAGAATAATATCGGACGAATCCCGAAGATGGGTAAAAGTAGAAAACGTAAGTACGATTTTCAATACTTTGTTTTTGTACAACTACAAAATAACAATAACTAACAATAACAAAGGCTCCGATTTTATTAGATTTAATATCAGTGGATCTTTTTTATCAGTCATTCATTGAATGATAAATAACTACAAGTGACGGAGATACTCGATTTAAATAACGAAAAATCAAATATTTAAAAGTTGTATCAAGAATGACTGGAAAGGTGGAAACCAGACCAGATAGAATTTGATCGTTATGAACAAACCCAAAATCTTTGTAGACAGAGACAATCATTAATTCCCAACCGTGGGGCGAATGAAATCCGATACATAAGTCAGTTAATAATAGAATAGAAAAAGCTTTGACTGTATCGCTTAAGTTATATAGGAATTTCTGGGACCAGGAGTTAAGAATACCAAGTTCTTCATTACCAATGATAGAATACCCGCTTAGAATAATAAAACATATTATATTTGTCGAGAAGTGCAAAAAAATCTGGATACGATCCTCATTGTGTATCTTAATTAGTTGGATCGTTTCTTGTTGAATTCCTATACGAAGCTTGTGTAGACGTATCTCTGAATATTCTTCGATCAGTTCGTCGAAGACGAACAGTTCCTCCAATTCTATGAATTTTTCTAGAATATTTTTTTCTTGAATCTCATTCAAACAAATTTCGGATTGACTAGTATGCCACCAACTCGTAACCCAATATTCCATACTTTTTTTAAATGAGAGAGAAAGACACCAGGGCAAAAATACTATAGATACAAGATATACCAGAGGTGGGAAGACTTTCCTGTTTGCCATTTTTTCCCCTGTGAATTGTTAATCAACCAACTCGATGCGTCCGTTTTATGTGATTAAATGTTTCTTTCATCTATGAGTTCTCAAGGTATGATGAATCTAGTTTTTTAGGATTTTTTGGTTAGTCTTTGAATCTAGAAAGAATAGAAAAATTGACTAAGAACCCACTTTGAATGAAGTTATTAAGTTAAATTTGAAACAACAGTTTCCTCTTGATAAATGACCCCCTTAATTCTTAATTAATGAATAGTAGTAAGATTTTGAGATGAAAGAACCTCTTTTTCTATCAAAATATCTACTATTTTAAAACAAAATTCACAGATTAGTCATTGTCATTTTTGTGTTGGTCATTAAGTAACAAAAAAGGAAAAGGAAACCTCAAAAAAGGGGGGTTCGTTTTTATTTATGTTCTAGAAAAGGGGCGATTCTTCCGTTTTTATCTCCTGATGAAGGGAATCTACCAGTTCTCAAAATACTTCAATTGGTACACGCAAGAAATAGGCTAATTCAGTAGCTTTTTGTTCAATTTCTCTTGGAGTTAAATTATCATCAATACGCGTTAAGGGGATGACCCCCCGCCCTTGGATGTCTATATAAAGAACACGACGAACATAAAAACTCTCTTTAACTTCTATTCTAATGGACTGAATATCTTTTAGAAAGAATCGGCGTAATATGCGACGATTTTTTCCAGGGAATCCCCAACGAAAAATACACATTATGCCTTCCTTTCTATCGAATCGATCATAACCACTACCTATATTCCAGAAAATTGTGCACCACAAATAGGAACTAATAAAGAGACCCGCGAGTCCGTAGAAAGACATCACGATCCCTTGCGAAAAAAAAATGATTGGATGAGAAGGAAAAAAGGATATTAAATTTCGTCCAAGGTAACTGGACGTTCCAACCAAAAAGAATCCCAATGATCCTAAAAAAAGGATAATGGCCCAGCATAAATTACTTATTTTTCTAGACCCCACGATAAGTTCTATCCATATATGTTCTGATCGCCAACTCATACTCGATCCGATTGTATTTTATTGGAATTGAGAGACTACCTCAAATTAATTTGACTTTACTCTTTTTGTTTACGAAATAACTCTCATCAACTAGCACTAGTTTGATGTGAACCTTTACTTTAGGAATAAGTCATCAAATAGGTTAGAGCTGAAAAATAGCATACCTCATAGAATCTCACTATACATCTAAAACACGAATCTTCCGTTGCCAATTTGATCTATCCAGCGGATCCTGACACGGGTAGAATTCATTGGCTATATTTCTTGTGTCAGCGGGCCTGGGGGGCCCCCGTCCTTTTTTATGCTTATGTTTGCTCAGCGAAAATAGCATACACATATTCTATCATATTTCACTAAATCGATATCTTTTTTATGATACAAATCTAAGTTTTGAAACAATTGTAAGGTATAGATATAGGGTCGCCTCGGATCTAAAGAATCTTGTTTTTTTGAACATGAAAAGATAAAGAAGCCATTGCAATTGCCGGAAATACTAGGCCTACTAAAGGCACAAAAATAGAGGGAAAGTTGAAAGTTGTCATAGAAATGGGTACCTCGATTTATTGTTTGTACCTGTATATGTTATTTATAAATTCAATATATCTTATAATAATTCTAATTTTAGAAATTAGAAAAGAATGAAAATAATTAATTCAAATAAAGCTCATTATTATGACTGTAATAACCCATTCAATGCTCAATTTCAATTATTAAGAAAACCCTAAATCGCGGTATCTATATACAAATATCTAAGTGAGTATCTAGAATAAGGGCAAGAAATATAGAACTAAGTATTGTAATTGTATTTGTCTTTTCGTCTTCTTGTCTTCGAAGTTGAATTATATACACAAAAGGCGAAGAAGAATTACGTTTTGGTTGCCTAAATGGGGAATTTCTTTTTTTTTTTTTAGATTTTAATCAGAAAAGAAATAGATATAAGGGGGAGTTATCCGCAACTTTTGCTTTTTTATATTATACAACTTTTATTTGCTATTTGATTCTGACAAATAAACTACCCGTTTGCTACAAATAATTGAGCTTAGTGTTCTATTTTATTTCGTCTCTATTCCATTCCATTTTGATTCAAAGGAAAGAAAGTGTGGAACTTAAATAACTCACCTAAAACGTTTTTTAAAAGATTACGCGGTACGATTAGGTCAAATAAGCCCTTATCAAATAAATATTCAGCCGATTGCGAACCCTCGGGTACTGTTTTATTCAATGTTTGTTCAATTACCCTTTTACCCGCAAATGCAATGTAGGCATCGGGTTCAGCAATAATGATATCGCCCAACATACCAAAACTAGCTGTCACTCCACCAGTAGTAGGAGATGTAAGGATTGATACATAAAACAACTTTTTATTTGATTGATAATCATATAAAGCAGACGATATTTTAGCCATTTGCATCAAGCTCAGACTTCCCTCTTGCATGCGGGCCCCCCCGGAGGCACACACTATAACAAGAGGGAGAAATTTATTGGTAGCATGCTCAATCAAACGGGTGATTTTTTCCCCAACCACGGATCCCATACTACCCCCCATAAACTGAAACTCCATAACCCCGACTGCTACGGGAATGCCGTTTAGGCAGCCTATGCCTGTTTGAACAGCCTCAGTTAATCCTGTCTTTCTTTGATAAGAATCAATACGATCATTATAAGGTTCCTCCTCCGAATGAAATTCAATGGGATCCAGAGAGACCATGTCTTCATCCATAGGATCCCAGGTACCGGGATCGATCGAAAGTTCGATTCTATCTGAACTGCTCATTTTCAAATGATATCCACATTGTTCACAAATATTCATTTTTGATTTCAAAAATTTCTTATAATTCAATCCATAACAATTTTCGCATTGAACCCACAAATGCCTATATTTTTGAGTTACATCAGGATCATTAGAACTTTCTATTTGAGTTACATCGAGATCATTAGAACTTTTTCCTTTAGTTAAATCACTACCCTTCGTGCAGATTTGTGTACTCAAAACATCTTTTTCACTTTCACTATTATTTCTACTTTCACCACAAACGGCCTTATAAATGTAACTCTCAACTCCATTATCACTCTCACTTACTGTCGAAGCATGCATACAGATTTGAGATTGAAGATAACTGTCAATGCAATTATAAATATGATTATTCCAACTATATTGAGTACCATACATGTAACTAGAACTCCGATAACTATAAAAAGAACTAGAAAGTTCACTCAGAAAAGAATGATTGTTATCAATCTCAAAAATTTGATTTTCAATATCCAAATATATGGAATAACTGTCTCCACTACTATCCTTAACTAAAAAGGTGTCGTCGGGGGTGAAATTCCGAATATCCTTTTCACCCAAAAAAAAATCAATATTACTAGAACGAGAATAATCAAAACCCTCCCAACTCTGAATATTTTTGGGTGTATATTTTAGACGGGACTCTTCACTTTTACTGGGATTTTCACTAGGACCAGGATTGCTCATTGATTTAGTTAGCTCACACCCGCGTCCTAATTCTTTCTTACACAGCATCGAACTAAACCGCCATTTTCCCATAGAGTTTTCTTGCCCCTTATTTGTTTACATGAAAATAGAATAGATGAATAGTCATTCAATTTAAAATGATTTAGAATATCTTATTTACGATGGGTTAAGAATTTTAAGTATTGAAAACAGAATTTCTTTTGTTTTAGTCGAACCCCTTCTCATTAGAAATAAAATGAAAAAGAGCGCTTTCCCAAAAGAACTATAACTTTTTGTTTCTCCTATAAGCTAAAAGAAATCGTTTTTTTTTTTCGTAAAATCTCGTCTGCGAACTAACTCAAAATAAGAAATAATTGACGGTTATATTCCACCAATACGTAAAGAAAAGGACAATATACAGGATGGGTAAAAAGCGTTATACTACTTATCGTAATTCCGTGAAATTGCAGGATAGAAAAGCATATATCAATCCTAGGGATCCATCCTATTAATTGTGGATCCAAGACAACAGTAGAAAGGCTTGAGTCTTATATTTTGTATTTCAAATCTTCTATATCTAGATAAGTCTGTATTTCTC